TAAGAAGTGGGTGTCTTTCTTAGTAGCGGGGTCGGGGGAAAGAATAGGAAAGGTGATTTCACTATATTTCTGACCAGGAACAGGGCCTATGACAAGAATATTTTTTTGATTGGGGCGATAGCTCTGAAAAGACACATTGCCCATCTTTTCTTTTATCTCGGGGGAAATACGATCGGGAGGGGCTAATTCAAAACCCTCTGGTAAAATAAGAACAGCCCCCACATTCAGGGCTCCTTTTTTACCATTAGCAAGAACTTGTTTCACTTGCATATCATAAGGAATTCGAACAACTGCTTCAAATACAGTATCGGGAAGTACCGCTTGCGGAACCTCAATATCCACCGGTTTATTAGCTAAATGGCAATTGGCGCATACAATACGTCCAGTCGCTTCTCGTGGATTTTCATAACCCTGCTGTGCAAAAATGGGATATGCATTTGAAATGGATGTACGAGTGATGATATATATCATGAGCGATATGGAAATAGATCGAGTAATTTGTTCCTTTATCCAAGAAAAAGTATTTCTAGTTTGCATGGTCCAACCATTGATCCCGAAAATATATTTATACAATAAATTTGGGTAGGTCACTAATGGAGTTTCCTATCCACGATTCTGTTATTTACTGGAATAATTTGTTTTGACTCGATTAATATATATAGGAATATAGGATGAATCTCCGGGATGGGTAGAAATAGAAAGCGATTTTCAATGCTTTGCTTATGTACAACTGCAAAGTAAGAAACATTATAATTGGATTAGGTAGATAATTTTTCAGTCATTCATTGAATGATAAATCACTACAAGTGACGGAGATACGCGATTTAAATAACGGAAAATCCAATATTTTAAAATTGTATCTAGAATGACTGGAAAAGTGGAAACAAGGCCAGATATAATTTGATCATTATGAACAAATCCAAAATCCTTGTAGACAAAGCCAATCATCAGTTCCCAACCATGGGGCGAATGAAATCCGATACATAAATCAGTTAATAAAAGAAGAGAAAAAGCTTTTATTGTGTCACTTAAGTTATATAGGAATTCTTGAGCCCAAGAATTAAGAATAACGAGTTCTTTATTACCCAAAATAGAATAACCACTTAGAATAATGAAACATATTATATTTGTCGAGAAGTGCAAAATCGTATGAATACGACCCTCGTTGTGTATCTTGATTAATTGGATTGTTTCTTTGTGAATTCCTATACGAAGGTTTTGTAGATGTGTCTCCGAGTATTCCTTGATCATTTCCTCTAAGAAGAGGAGTTCCTCTAATTCTATGAATTTTTCTAGAATACTCTTTTCTTCAAGATCATTCAAAAAAGTTTCGGATTGCCTAGTGTTCCACCAATTAGTAACCCATGATTCCAGACTTTTTTGAAAGGAGAGAGAAATCCACCAGGGCAAAAATACTATAGATGCAAGATATAAAAGAGGAGTGAATGCTTTCTTTTTTGCCATTTTTTCATCTGTGAATTGTTAATGAACCCATCTCATTCGTCGACTCTATGTAATCTAATATTTCTCTCACGCATAGTTCTATTACAAGTTATCAAACCTATGAATCTATTCACTCTTTTTTATTTGTGATTTCGTGGTTAGGCCTTGAATCTAGAAAAAAATACGGAAAAAGATGAAAAATTCGAATGAATATATATGAATAAATAATATAATAAAAATTGTTTCCCTATATCTCAATCAGTTAAATTCGAAGCATATATCTCTTTTCGATGAACGCCCGGAAAAACCACTTTAAATAATGAATATGAATAGTATTCAGATTTTGAGACAAAAGAACTCCTTTTCTATCATTATATAAAAAAAACCTCTAATATTTCGAAAAAATTTAACTGACTATGAGTAGTCATCGATAGAATAATTGAGGTAATTTTCTGAAAAATATTGTGAAAAATGAGTGACAAAAAACGACATAAATAAATTGGCTACATTATAAGAGATCCAAATTTTTCGTCATTAAGGAGCACAAAAAGTCTAAAAAGAAGCTTCAAAAAAATTACAAGATATGATCTATCTGAATCTAAAGTTTCAATTCCAACAACTAAAAAGGGGGAATTTCCTTATTTCGAAATGGTTGATTATGAGATTCTCTTTTTTTCTTATTTTTTTATTTAATATATAATTGAGTTGTGTATGTGTATATTTCGATACATATAAAAGATCCCCCAAAAAGGTTTTTTTATACTTGTTCCATATATGTCTGCTTTGACTCGAATGAATGTTCTGAAGAAACCCCAATTAAGTTATTTTATAGAAAAAGAGGATTCTTGCTTTTTTGCCCTCCCGCGAGAAAGCATTAATTTCTCAGCTGATTTGTTAAAATACTTCAATAGGTACACGCAAGAAATAAGCCAATTCAGCAGCTTTTTGTTCCATTTCCCGTGGAGTAAAATTCTCATCAGTACGAGTCAATGGAATGGCTCCCTGGCCTCTGATATCCATATAAAGGACACGACGAGCATAAATACCCTCTTTAACTTCTATTCTGACGGACTGAATATCTTTTATAAGAAATCGGAGGAAGACCCGACGATTTTTTCCAGGGAATCCCCAACGAAAGATACACACTATTCCGTCTTTTCTATCAAATCGATCATAACCACTACCTACATTCCACGAAATTGTGCACCACAAATAGGAGCTAATAAAAAGACCCGCGATCCCATAGAAAGACATCACAATCCCTTGTGGAAAAAAAACTATTTGCTGAGACGGAAATAAAGATATCAAATTTCTACCAAGATAACTCGAGGTTCCAACCAACAAGAATCCTAATGAACCTAAAAAAAGGATAACAGCCCAGCAGAAATTACTTGTTTTTCGAGCCCCCGTTATAGGTTCTATCCATATATGTTCTGATCGACAACTCATACTTGATCCGGTTGCTTTTTTTGGAATTGAGAGAATACCCCAAATGAATTTGCCGTTTATTTCCGAAGTAACTCGCATCAACTAGCACTAGTTTGATGTGAACCTTTAGGAGTAATTCATTAAATTGGTTAGATCTAAACTAATAACACACCCTTCGTATGACTCACTAAAGATAGCCACATGTATATAGATAGACCAACTTTACAGTTCAGCTATTCGGCGATTCGGGTCTATTTGAAACTAGCTAATAGCATTTTGGGGAGATTTCGACGGAAGCCTCTTATACCATATTTAGCTAAATGGATATCTGTGTTATGATACAAGCGTCAGTTTTGAAAAAAAAAAAATAATATTTTGCGTCCTCGGCTCTAAACAATCTTGTTTTTTTGAACATGAAGAAATAAAGAAGCCATTGCGATTGCCGGAAATACTAGGCCTACTAAAGGGACCAAAACAGAGGGAAAATTAAGATTTGTCATAGAATGGGTACCTCGATTTACTATTTGTACCTGTTATTATTATTTAGATTTTATATTTATTATTTATAATATATATTATTTATAATATAAAGATATCTTATCTTATTATATAATATATATATATAAAGATCTTACTTATATCTTATCTTACTTATATATATAATANNTTATATTATAATAATTTGATTTGATTATAATTTGATAATTCTAAATTGGAATTATTACTACTTAAAATTTTTATTAATATCTATATCTATTAAGAATTAATTATTAATTAAAAATAATATAAGTATCCACTATCTAAGTCTAAGTGAGTATATAATGTAGTTTTTCATCTTTCTACATGAAAAATTTGAGAGGATATGGATGAGATATTATTTTCTTCATTTTTTGCTCTTGTCTTCGAATTTCATTCACTAAGCAAAAAGTTTTTTTTAATGAATTAGATTCTATTTATATTGATTCAAGGGTTTGTTAGAATCCCATCCAGCAGGGATTCTTAGTCAAAATAGGATTATCGTACGCTATAGAAAGATAAAAAATTCTATACTATATTTTCTAGATTTTAATTTAATTATATATGACGAGAAGAAGATTTTTTTATTTGCCTAATTTCACGAAAAAAAGAATTTCATCTTTTATCTTGTTAATAGAGACTTCTTGATCAATAATCAGGAATATAGAAAAAGGGTCAAATTTCCGATTTTATGTGACTTTTGATTCGTTATACAATTAGATCTTATGTCAACAAAGAAAACCCATTCGTCTCAATTTCACTTGTATTCCGATAAACGAATTACTTGTTTGCTCAAAATAATGGACTTAATGTTCTAATTTTGATTCAAAGGAAAGAAAGTGTGGAGTTGAAATAACTCACTCAGAACGCCTTTTAAAGGATTACGTGGTACGATTAGATCGAATAAACCCTTCTGGAATAAATACTCAGACGCTTGTGAACCTTCGGGTACTGTTTTATTCAATGTTTGTTCAATTACTCTTTTACCCGCAAAGGCAATGTAGGCATTGGGTTCGGCAATAATGATATCCCCCAACATACCAAAACTGGCTGTCACCCCACCAGTAGTAGGAGATGTAAGGATTGGTACATAGAATAACTTTTTATTTGATTGATAATCATATAAAGCAGAAGATATTTTAGCCATTTGCATCAAGCTCAAACTTCCTTCTTGCATACGTGCCCCTCCGGAAGCACACACTATAATAAGAGGTAGAAATTCTTTAGTAGCATATTCAATCAAACGGGTAATTTTCTCCCCGACTACGGATCCCATACTACCCCCCATAAACTGAAAATCCATAACCCCTATTGCTATGGAAATACCGTTTAATTGCCCTATGCCTGTTTGAACAGCCTCGGTTAATCCTGTCTTTCTTTGATAAGAATCGATACGATTTTTATAAGGCTCCTCCTCCGAATGAAATTGAATGGGATCCAGAGAAACCATGTCTTCATCCATAGGCTCCCAAGTACCCCGATCGATCGAAAGTTCGATTCTATCAGAACTACTCATTTTCAAATGATATCCACATTGTTCACAAAGATTCATTTTTGATTTAAAAAATTTCTTATAATTTAATCCATAACAATTTTCGCATTGAACCCACAAA